AAAAAATGCTATAATTATTCCAAGATCGGCTAGACTAACTGAAAACACTGCATCTTTCGCAAATTCCGACCAATCTGTTAAATAATTCGAATTTTGATGTAACAGATTTATCGAGGGGGTTAACCATTTGGATAAAATATCCAAATCGACGCCATTAAAAGAAATTCCTATGAATCCAACAAAGAAAGTAAAGAAGACTAATATAAGGATAGGAAATAATATAGTATTATCCGATTCATAAGGATACGCAAAAGTTTTCTTCTTGCCAAAACGGGAAAGAGTAAGAAAAGGTTGGCTTCTAGTTCTTGCATTCTCATCAATTCGATCTATTTTCTGTGAAAAAAAATAAGCACTTTTCTTTTTCGTCATTATTAAAAAAGTTAACAAATGAAAGTTTTTTTTATTGACTTTAAAACCTTCTTTACCCCATAGAGATATTGAATAGAGGGAAGTCTTTTTTTTTCCACTGAAATTTTGAAAATGAGCATTTAAATGTCCTTCAAAAGTAAGTAAATAGATCCGAAACATATAAAATGCGGTTAATCCCGCCGTAGACCAAGCTATTATTGCAAAAATTGCTGAATATAACCAACTATCATTAAGAATTTGATCTTTGGACCAAAAACAAGCAAGAGGTGGAATCCCACAAAGAGAAAGTGTGCCTAATAAAAACGCACTTTTGGTAATTGGTACATGTTTTTTTAAACCTCCCATAAAAACCATATTTTGACTTTTAGTCGGAGAATAACCAACAATAGTTTGCATTGAATGAATAACGGAACCCGATCCCAAAAACAATAACGCTTTCGAATAAGCATGAGTAATCAAATGAAATAAAGCACTTCGAGAAGACCCCATACCTAGAGCTAACATCATATAACCCAATTGAGACATGGTGGAATAGGCTAAACCTCTCTTAATGTCTTTTTGAGCAAGAGCTAAAGTAGCTCCAAAAAATAGTGTTATTATCCCTATTAAAGAAATTAAATTCATTATTTGAGGTATAATAATGAAAAGAGGTAAAAGTCGAGCTACAAGGAAAATTCCCGCGGCTACCATAGTAGCGGCATGGATAAGAGCCGAAATAGGAGTCGGACCTTCCATTGCATCTGGTAACCATACATGAAGGGGGAATTGTGCAGATTTCGAAACAGCACCAGAAAAGAATAAAACAGCGCACCACGTAACAAATAAAAAATTTAACTCATTATGAAAAATCAAGTTTTTGACTATTTGAAATAAATCCCGAAATTCAAAACTCCCTGTTATCCAATAAAAACCCAAAATTCCCAATAATAAACCAAAATCCCCAACACGATTAGTTACAAACGCTTTTTGACAAGCATTTGCTGCAACAGGACGTGTGAACCAAAATCCTATTAATAGATAGGAACACATTCCTACCAATTCCCAAAAAATATAAATTTGTATCAAATTGGAACTAGTAACTAATCCCAACATGGCAGTACTGAAAAAACTCATATAAGCAAAAAATCTCAAATATCCACGATCATGAAACATATAATTATCACTATAAATAAGAACCAAAATTCCAACAGTAGTGATTAATATTGACATAATAGAAGTAAGCGGATCGATTAAGTAGCCAAATTCTAAAGAAAAATCATTATTGAGAATCCAAGCCCAGACATATTGATAGGTAGCACGGCTATTTAGTTGCTGAATCGATAAATTGATCGAAAAAATCATGACTATACTTAATACTAAAACACTTTGAAAAGCCCACATACGACGAAGACTTTTTGTTGCCGACGGAAAAAGAAGAAGTCCCACCCCGATTAATATAGGAACTGAAAGTGGAAGGAAAGGTATTATCCATGCATATTGATATGTTTGTTCCATAAAAAAAGTTTTTTAGTCTGAATTAATTGCTTCCGATTAACTGGACCCCACCCCTTTCAAAAGGGATCAATAAAAAAATATAAATTTTTCTAACAATGGTTTTTTTATAGCAAGCATCCGGAATTACACTCAAAAGTACTTGATTCTGATATAAATCGTGGAATTCACTAATGTCATCGGCTTAATAACTCGTTGTTTTTTTAGTTAGTTTCGTTTTAGTTAGTTTATTTCAACTTATTAACTAATTCCTTATGAGATTGATTATGATTCTTTTTTTTTTTTGTTGTTATTATAAACCATTAGAATATCTGAGTGTATATATAAAACTGAATGGTTTATTTGAAACTTTATTTTTTATAAATTGAGAAAATTTTCTTTAGTGAGAAAGGATAAAAAGATGTATCCGGTAACAGAACAGATAAATTACTAATCTCATTTGAATTTCTAAAATTTTAGACGGATTCGTTGGACTAGTTACTTGAAAAAAGATTCCATTTGGTATTAGATAAAAGTTATCTTTTGAAATACTTCCTTTGATTTTATTACATGGAAATGCAGTGTCGAATAACAAAAAGCACTGGAGATAGATCTTTTAGATTCTTTTTTTTAGTTCCACGAATTAGATTTATATATCATAGCTGATTATAGAAATATCTGAGAAAAAACGAAAAATAAAAGTACTACTAATCCATACAACTTATTTGTTCTTAGAAGCCTTCTAGAGTATAAAAAACCTTTTTGAAAAAAAAAAATTGTAGGAATCTTGTAGAGAAGTTTCATATATTTAGATTTATTTGTGATGATAAGGACTAAAAGAATAACTAGATAATGAATAGTCATTATAATGAATAGTAATTAAGGATTCTTTATGAACAATAGATGTCTTTCACATCCAACTATAACAATGAGTAACCTCTTCATTTTGAAATGGCAGTTCCAAAAAAACGCACTTCTAGATCAAAAAAGCGTATTCGTCAAAATATTTGGAAAAGGAAGGGATATTCATCGGCGTTAAAAGCTTTGTCATTAGGAAAATCTCTTTCTACCGGCAAATCAAAAAGTTTTTTTATGCGACGAGAAAATAAGTCCTAAAATGTTGTAAGACTCGAAATCTATTTGACGTTAAAATTGGCTCATTTCAGTCTTACTATCAAATTCTCAATTACAACTCTCTATTAGTTTGAACTAATCAATATGAAATAGACTCCGTTTTGTGATGTTCATATGTAAAAATGGAACATTAAGAATTTGAAAATTTCGAAAATTCTAAGAAAAAATACAATAAGAAAAACCAAGGTTTTACCTTTTTTTAGGACTCTATTTTTCATTTTGTTGGTGGGGAGTCTTATTTTCCCCATCGACCTTTTTGTTATAATTCAAATGCTAATAATATGTTTTCTTTAGATATATATCTAAAGAATATCGAGAGAAGATCAGAAATAAGATCTTTAGTTCAAATTAACGAGAGAAACTCATTTTGAAAACTTGTATAACTTTTTGACTTCGTCTTTCTCGGAATGACTATAGAGTTCTCAGATATTTTTTGATTTCAGCCCAACCAATAAAGAAAACTCTCGGAATATTATATACAAACAATGTATTACTTTAGAAAAATCCAAAAAGGGTTTCTTTTATGTTCCGCGAGAAAATTCATTTGGTTGTTTTAAATTTCTGAAATAAGTTAAATGGGAACTAATTGTTATGAATTTGAATTGTTATTCAAAAATTTTTTCAGTGAAGTAACACTGTCAATCTTGACAATTCAATATAAATAGCCTATTATGAGTTCGAACAAGCCGCTATGGTGAAATTGGTAGACACGCTGCTCTTAGGAAGCAGTGCTAGAGCATCTCGGTTCGAGTCCGAGTAGCGGCATGCCGTCTTCGAAACACCAGACAATAGATCTTATAATGAAAAATGAATGAAATTCCCGCTTTTCATTTATACTTAAAGTAAGGGATTACTCTTTTTTTTTTTTTTTTATGATATTTTCAACCTTAGAGCATATATTAACTCATATTTCCTTTTCAATTGTTTCAATTGTCATTTCAATTTGGTTTTTCAACCTATTGGTCACTGAACTCATAAAACCATATGAGTTATCGGAAAAAGGCATGATACCGACCTTTTTGTGTTTAACAGGATTATTAGTGACTCGTTGGATTTATTCCGGTCATTTTCCACTAAGTGATTTATACGAATCATTAATCTTTCTTTCGTGGAGTTTCTCCCTTATTCATATAGTCGCCTATTTCAAAAAAAACAAAAATCTAAGCGCAATAACCGCCTCGAGTACTATTTTTACCCAAGGCTTTGCTACTTCAAGTCTTTTAAGTGAAATACAGAAACCTGCAATATTAGTCCCTGCGCTCCAATCTGAGTGGTTAATAATGCACGTAAGTATGATGATATTGAGCTATGCCGCTCTTCTGTGTGGATCATTATTATCCGCTGCACTTCTAGTCTTTACATTTCGAAAGAAAAGTAATCGGTTTTTAAAATCATTTTCATTTAACGAAATCCAATATAGCTATGACAGAAGTACTATTTTAAGAAATACTTCTTTTGTTTCTGGTAAGAATTATTACAAGAGCCAATTAATTCAACAATTGGATTTTTGGAGTTATCGTGTGATTAGTCTAGGATTTCTTTTTTTAACTACAGGTATTATTTCAGGAGCAGTCTGGGCGAATGAAGCGTGGGGATCATATTGGAGTTGGGACCCAAAAGAAATTTGGGCCTTTATTACTTGGATGATATTCGCTATTTATTTACATATTCGAACAAATAAGAATTTCCCGGGTGAAAATTCCGCACTGGTGGCGGTTCTAGGTTTTCTGATAATTTGGCTATGCTATTTTGGAGTTAATCTATTAGGAATAGGGCTACATAGTTATGGTTCATTTAGATTACCGTCTAGCTAAGGAAGCTTCTTACGAATACAAACTAACTCGAGCTGTCTATAAAAAACTTTGTAACGAACTGCGTGAATCCAGTACCAATAGTGTAGTGATTCGCGCGGTTCTCGCAAAGATCGCGCATATCGGGTTAAAATGAAAATTCATTTTTCACTTTATTTAAAATAATAGAAAAAAGCATTCTTTTGTCTATTCTACAACAAGTTTAAAAAAATTATCTAATTTTTTTTTAGGAAAAATCTCTATAAAAACTAGATAAAAGAACTTCAACCTTCTCAACTGAGAGTGACAGAACAAAATCCGGGTAGATTCCAATCCCTATTATGGGTAGAAAGATAGCGATTGAAACAAACAACTCGCGCGGTCCAAAATCAAAAAGATAAGAAGTAGGGGCATTAAATAACTTGGATCCATAGAACATCTGGCGTGACATAGATAATGAATAAATGGGCGTTAATATCATTCCAATTGCTATTACAAAAGTCAGTAGAATTTTTGGCATGAAAAGATATTTTTGACTGGTAATTAGTCCCCACAATACGATTAATTCTGCAACAAAACCACTCATACCTGGTAATGCGAGGGAGCCCATAGAAAAGCTACTAAACAGCGTAAATATTTTTGGCATTGGGATAGCTACGCCGCCCATTTCGTCGAGATAAACAAGACGTATTCTATCATAACTTGTTCCTGCCAAGAAAAAAAAGGCCGCCCCAATAAATCCGTGAGAAATTATTTGTAAAATGGCTCCATTGAGTCCTGCGTCGGTTATAGAACCAATTCCTATAAGTATCAAACCCATATGCGATACAGAAGAATAGGCTATTCTTTTTTTAAAATTACGTTGGCCGGAAGAAGTTAAAGCTGCATAGATTATTTGTATTGTGCCTATTATCATCAACCAGGGAGAAAAAATAGAATGAGCATGAGGTAATAATTCCATATTAATCCGAATCAATCCATATGCCCCCATTTTTAATAAGATTCCAGCTAAAAGCATACAAGTACTGTAATGAGCTTCGCCGTGGGTATCAGGTAACCATGTATGGAAAGGTAGAATCGGCGATTTGACAGCAAACGAAATCAAAAATCCGATATAAAATATTATTTCCAAGGCCACAGGATACGGTCGATTAATTGATGTTTCAAAATCTAATGTTGGTTCATTAGAACCATATAAACCAAGACCCATAACTCCCATTAATAGAAAAACAGAACCTCCTGCCGTGTACAAAATAAATTTAGTTGCCGAGTACATCCGTTTCTTTCCTCCCCACATGGATAGAAGGAGATAAACCGGAATTAATTCTAACTCCCACATGATGAAAAAAAGTAAAAGATCCTGAGAAGAAAATGGCCCTATTTGAGCGCTATACATTGCTAATAGCAAAAAATGGAATAATCGAGAATCTCGCGTAAGAGGCCAGGCTGCTAACGTAGCTAAAGTAGTGATAAATCCCGTTAGTAAAATAGGTCCTATAGAAAGTCCATCTATTCCTAATTTCCAATGGAAATCAAAAAAATGAATCCATTTATAATCTTCCACTAGTTGGATTAATGGATCATCTGATTGGAAATGATAACGGAATACATAGGTTAGTAGAAGGAGCTCTAAAATACATATACAAATAGTATACCATCTAATTACCTTATTTCCTTTCTGAGGAAGAAATAAAATTAAAGAACCCGCAGCGATTGGTAAAAATACAATTATTGTTAACCAAGGAAAATCATTCGTGATAAAGGCAAAATACACTTAGGCCAGAAAACCGGTGCGCAAAAATTTTTTTGCGCTCGGGTTTTCTCGGTAAAACAAATCAGCTGAATTCAAGTAGAGTTTTAAGTGAGGTATCAATAAGCTAGACCCATGCTGCGAGTTGTTTCATGCCATAAATAAACCCGAACACTCAAGAAATCCGTTGGACAAGCGGATTCACACCTCTTACAACCGACACAATCCTCTGTTCTTGGAGCCGAAGCAATTTGTTTTGCTTTACATCCGTCCCAAGGTATCATTTCTAACACATCTGTGGGGCAGGCTCGAACACATTGAGTACATCCAATACATGTATCATAAATTTTGACTGAATGTGACATTGGATCTATACATTTTTGAAGGGCATCAATTTTCGATCTACTAAATTTAGAATTGAAAAAAAAAAGAGAGAGAACCTAAATTTAGATATTAGACGAATCAATGAGTTTCCAGCGTTTTTGAATCCATTTTGTTCTGAATTGGTTTATGAAAGAGAGCCAAAATACTTTGATTTTTTATCTGAGATTATTTTTTCAACAAATTAGATTGATTGATCCGGGTTGACTGTCGATTACGATAAATTGACGAAACAATAGCAAGTCCAATAGCTGCTTCAGCGGCGGCAATAGCGATAATAAAAATGGAAAAAATAGCTCCTTTTAATTGACGACTATCAAAAAAATCAGAAAATGTTACAAAATTTATATTAACCGCATTTAATATAAGTTCAAGACACATAAGAGCCCTAACCATATTTCGACTCGTGATCAATCCATATAGACCGACAGAAAATAAATAGGCACTCAAAATAAGTACATGCTCGAGCATCATTAACAAACTCCTTATCAATCTCGATTCATTTCAATATGAACAAAAATTTCACTAATTAGATTAACTCGAACATAGCAAGTAATAAAATAAAGAAATCGATTGGTAATAGATCGACCTAATAAAGTAAAGAAT